CTTCTGTTCTGAAATTTGAATCAAAGAAAGATATTTAAGATGGCTTGTATGTTGTGACTTGTAATAAATGTTTCTCCGTAAAGGAAGGGGGCCCTTTTTCCATTTCCAACTTATTCCTATAGAACATCTAGGAACAAGAAGATTTAATCGGAAATATCGACAGATTCCCGCGTAGTCCAAAGAAATCTGAAAATACTAAAAAAAAGGATCCAATTTTATCTCTATCGAATTTTAATATCAGAATAGTGAATAGAATTATGATGCAATGGGTTAGGTCCACTTACTTTTTCTTTTGTTGATTTCTAATCGATTTAATTGGAATACTGGAAAATAGGTAAAGTAATTGGAATATTTTATTCAAGTAGACGACTTACCCGTATTTATTATAATTTATAATTCATTATACTAAGATTAGCAAATTTATAACTATACTATAATTTAGTAGTATATTCTAATTTATATAATGATATTAAATCATACAATTTGTTACTTTTTTATTACAAATATCCACAATAACTTTAGTCGTACTTCAAATAGGAATACTACCACCGGAGTTTTTTGATTTATGAAAAAATCAAAGCCCCTTATCGGATTTGAACCGATGACTTACGCCTTACCATGGCGTTACTCTACCACTGAGTTAAAAGGGCTTGTTTGATTCAATTCCTGAATAAAGTCACTAGCCACTAGGAGTTTAGTATATATACTTATTATAATATATGTACATATAAGACTATATCTTATACGTATAGTGGTTCGTTCAGAAATGAAAAATTTGTCCAATTCTAGGCGAGGATATACTAGTGAATATAGGTAAAATAAAAAGGTTTATTAATATTGGATTTTATAAATAGCAATATAATGAATTGTTTCCTATCCTAATTGATATCATAACGAAATTCATTTGATTGATACATGTACTCACTAATTTAACAGAGATCCAACATAGTTGATTGAATGATTGATAAAGAAATTTGGCGCAGCCCCTGAACGAAATTATGAACTAACTTAGTCTTATTGTTATTGTTGAAAAAAAAATGTTATAGCCACGTGAAAGACGGAAAGATCCTCCGTATCGAGTCATACCATTCCACTCTATTGACAGTTTTTTAAAACTGCTCATACTATGATCATAGTATGATGGCGGTCCTGCAAGTATGGTATGCCCCCATCGTCTAGCGGTTTAGGACATCTCTCTTTCAAGGAGGCAGCGGGGATTCGACTTCCCCTGGGGGTAGGGTACTATGAAAGGAAGTTGATCATCAATTATCAATAAGCCTGGAATTTCGTCTTCCTGGGTCGATGCCCGAGCGGTTAATGGGGACGGACTGTAAATTCGTTGGCAATATGTCTACGCTGGTTCAAATCCAGCTCGGCCCAAAAATTCGCCGATCTACCACGAAATGATATCAGATAACCCATTTTGTGCTCTCCAGAAATGCCCGATCCAAAAAAAAATACGTAAGAGAAATTTCCTTCTCTGATATATCTATATCACTATTTATTTACTCTATTTTTCCAACAAATTAGGATCTTGATAATGATCGAGATTCATATCGGGATCTGTAAGTATAAAAAAAATCTAAGGAAAGGGTAAAAGAACCCTTTAAAGAGCAATTATCCCATTTAGTTGGCAATAACGAAAGTAATCCAGGTCGTTCTCACTAAAGCGCATATCCGTATGGGTATCAATATATCACTCACGGCTCTGTTACAACGCGCCAATTTGAATCTAAATTCAAAATTGAAAGGGTTAGAATAAAATCAAAAAAATATGTATACATAATACTTTATTTTATTATGGTATTTACTTGGGATTGTAGTTCAATTGGTCAGAGCACCGCCCTGTCAAGGCGGAAGCTACGGGTTCGAGCCCCGTCAGTCCCGACGGATCCAATAAAAATTTATATATATATAAATTCCGCTCTCTATTTTTTGTGAAAGGAAAGCACGTAGAATTTCATCCCCAACGGCAATACCTCTTCTTTATTTATTTTTCTTTTTTCACATTTATCATCAATGGGGGAATTTCCATTTCTTTGAATAGTACTGATTCGATTGATGGGAGATAGACATATGTGGATGAGGACAATTATTGGTAGCATCCGATTCAGGAGTCCAAGAGATACCATACTGTACTGGATATGACTTTTTCGATTACTCCAGATCTGTCGAATAGAGTATTGTATGTTTCCCGGAAGTGCATATATAAATGGAATTTGCACAATATAAACTAACGTTAACATAGTTATTCTATTGTAATAGAATACATACTTTCAGGGATCGCTTTTGTATTAGGGGGGTGCAATTTTTTTTTATTAAGGGGTTTCCTTGAAACAACAAGCTTTTGAAATTTTTAGATAAAAAAAATAGTTAATTTGATGGAATATTCGACTTTTTTTCTACCAAAACTTGTACTCGTCTTTATTATCCTTATTTTGTTTTCCAAGAAGATTAGATCAGTAAAAAACGAAGTTTAGAACTTAACTCCTTCCTTTTTTTTTTTTTTAGGTTCTATTGTTTGTTGGGGGTTGTTTAGAATCAATGGTAAGTGTAAGGGCGGTTCAACGATACTTCATCAGATGGTAAAGAGGGCGCTAGGTTATAGAAAAGAAAGAATGCTAAATAAAAAATAAAAAGAATTATTGGTTGGATCAGGAATAAAACTTTGAGTTTGGTATGGATAAAAGATCTTCCTATGTTATACTATTGTTATACTATTCAATTCTTGACGATGAGTTGATTCGATAGTGCAGATATTGTTATTCATGATATTGATCCGATTCTATATCATCGAGATGTAATTCATCCCATTGAATTTACAAGTGAAAGATTTATTATCTCTATGGGATTAACTCCCGAGTTATTGCGAATTAAAGAAAAATGAAACAATGAGATTATGGAAGTAAATATTCTCGCATTTATTGCTACTGCACTGTTTATTCTAGTTCCTACCGCTTTTTTACTTATAATATACGTAAAAACAGTCAGCCAAGGTGATTAATTTTAATCAAACTTGACTTTTTAGTTCTTATCAATAATTGAAGAAAAGAAAGGGATTCAAATTTCACTTATTAAATGAAATGGGCAGACTCAAATTAGCCGTATTCTATCAAATACGATAGTATGGTAGAAAGATTTATATATTTCTTTCTACCATACTATCTACTATTGTTATTGGAGTGTATATAAGGTGTATTGTAATCCAATCCGGGTTAATTTAATTTTAATAGAGATCAATCTACAATAGTAGCGGGATATAGATATCAATTATCTATTCTATATAATGTATACAGTGCCCCCTATTTCTTTGCTTTATCCACCTGTCTTGTATTTAATTTGTGTTGATTCCAACCAATTTGAAATAATTGAAAAGCGACTCATATGATTCTAATTCCTGGCTTGCTGAGTATTTTCAATATGAATCCCGATCAAAAGAATCAAGGGCCTTTTCGATGGGTATCATAAAAGAAAATAAAGTAATCTTTTTATTAGCATTCCGACGAAGAAGTCATTGATCGATCAGTTGACAGATGATCTATGGAAATTTCGAAAAAGGGGGGCGGATTAGTAAACCTCTTTTAACGTTTGAACAGCGAGTTCAATAAAACAAGTACAACATAAAGAAAATTTCCAAAATATTAAAACAAACGGGAAGTGCGCAATATGTGACTCGCCCAAGATAATATTTTCGTCTGTGTAGTATCTCGTTAGAGAACTACTATATCTGTGTTCTTTCATGTGTATCTATGTAATGTAATAACAGAACTATTTTCTCGTTGAATAATAAAAAGTTCAACTTTTCGGTCCCTATCTAATTTTAGTAAGAGTCGGTTCATCAAAATAGAAAATTGCTCAAGAATTCCGTTGGAATAAATTTGCTACCGTTTGTGTTTCTTTTACTTTGAGTATTCTTGATTCTTTTTACTTTTGAAATACAAACACGGAAATAATTGAAATAGTTGTTTGATTGAAAGAGTATTCTTCAACTCTATTATTCATAATAATATTACTACACTAAAACCAAAGAGAATTTTGAAATGCAGATATTTTTTTATTTCTATTTCAATTTAAAAATTGAATTTTAAATTGAAATAGTGTTGAAAGAGTGAAATTTCAACGAGAAAAAGCTTTTCAGAACTGAACAATTTATATAAAAAAAACGGATACTGTTTAATTCCTAAACTCCATTCCAATTAGTAGTACTTCTAGAGTCCACTTCTTCCCCATACTACGAGTGAAAGGGAAAATGTAAAGACTACCATTAAAGCAGCCCAAGCGAGATTTACTATATCCATGTGAATTATGTCCCCTATCTCTATGAAGGAATTCTTGAATTATTGTTCACTAATAAATAATAGTGGAATCACTGTCGCAGAGTCAAAAATTCTGCCCTAACATCCTTGATGAAACAATCCAATAAATCCAATTCTAACTTCTAAGGGGTCTTATAAGATTTCTAGTATAATCAGAAAAGATTAAGAACAAGCCAAATAGGCCGAGACCCCTTGGAAGTCTCAAAGAAATGCTACTAAATATGTAGAAATAAGAAAAATCTATCCTTTCTTTTATTGCCTTATTAAGTTAAGTAAAAAGTATAAAAAAATAGAACAAAGGTAGATCACTACCCGGCCCATACCCTATTTTTTTTTTCCCATTTTGTTTTGATCTAACCCTTAGCGTCTCCTTATTGTCTCTATGAAACAATCGGAGGACGCCCTATTATGTTCTGTTCTTGCCTCGAGGTTAACGAAAAAAGGTATATTTAAGTAAAAGCCAATTATTCATTTAATCGAATTAATATTGATTGAATGCCGGAGTACTCAAAGACGTTGATGAATATGGATACAAAATATCTTCTGGCCTTTCCGCAACTAAAAACGGAATTCGATTTCTGTCCTGCTATCGAATCTAATTCAAAACCCGTCCCGTAGACACTCCGTTAGTAATGGAAGGACTATCATGATTTATAAGTTTCCCCCATTTGCACTTCCGCAGTA